AGAATTCGCACCTACTCTGAATTTCCGGGGGCATGCGAGAAATGATAAAAAATCTCGTCGTTAATGTTAATCAAAGTGAATATAGGTGCTCATCCGCATTTATTGGTGGGAGGTGAACCTTATGATAAAGATGAAACCTGGGATAGAAGTATACGCTTTAGGTCAACATATATGTATGTCTGCTCACAAAGCGCGAAGAGTAATTGATCAGATTCGTGGGCGTCCTTACGACGAAATACTTATGATATTAGAACTCATGCCTTATCGAGCATGTTATCCCATTTTTAAATTAGTTTATTCTGCCGCAGCAAATGCTACCCACAATAAAAATTTCAACAAAACGGCTTTAATTATGAGTCAAGCCGAAGTTAACGAGGGCACTATCGTGAAAAAGTTAAAACCTCGAGCTAGAGGGCGCAGTTATCCGATAAAAAGACCTACCTGTCATATAACTATTGTATTGCAAGATATATCTAAAGAGAAAAGCTTTTTCATATGGTTAAAAAAAAAAGGATGGATATATCAAGAAAAGTATATAGCTATTAGACTTAGGTACGAATATATACAATACGAAATGAGACATTGGGATAGATTGGAATGGGTTAATTACGAGAGCGAGGTGCTATGGGACAAAAAATAAATCCACTTGGTTTCAGACTTGGTACAACCCAAAGTCATCATTCCCTTTGGTTTGCACAACCAAGAAATTATTCTGAAGGTCTCCAAGAAGATCAAAAAATACAGGATTGTATCAGGAATTATGTACAAAAAAATATGAAAATCTCCTCCGTTGTTGAGGGAATTGCACGTATAGAAATTCAAAAAAGAATTGATCTGATCCAGGTCATAATATTTATGGGGTTTCCAAAATTGTTAATAGAGGGTAGATCACGAGGAATCGAAGAATTGCAGAGCAATGTACAAAAAAGATTTCATTTTTTAAACCGAAAACTTAACGTTGCTATCACACGAATTGCAAAACCTTATGGACACCCTAACATTCTTGCAGAATTTATAGCCGGACAATTAAAGAATAGAGTTTCATTTCGAAAGGCAATAAAAAAAGCTATTGAATTAACTGAACAAGCGGATACAAAAGGAATTCAAATCCAAATTGCGGGGCGTATCGACGGAAAAGAAATTGCACGTGTCGAATGGGTTAGAGAAGGTAGGGTTCCACTACAAACCATTCGAGCTAAAATTGATTATTGTTCCTATACAGTTCGAACTATTTATGGGGCATTGGGCATCAAAATTTGGATATTTACAGAATAATGGTCTTTTGGTTATCTTTACGTTCTATCCAGTCTATTCAGCGATGGAACAAAAAATCAGAAACTCTTTCATTGTTTTTTCGTTCAATCAAAAAAGAGCAATTTCAATTCTTCTAATTCGAATTCTATAGGGTTGAATAAAAATTTGATTGACCTTTGGTATAATTGCTATGCTTAGTGTGCGACTCGTTGGTTTTTTTTTTTATTTAGGGTTAGGTTAGATTAAAAAAAAAAAAAAAGGGGGGACCCTCCCCCAGCCCCCAGTATAAACTAATACTATATAGAACTAATAACCAACTCATTACTTCGTATTATCCGGATCCAAAGAACCAGTCACTATATGATGTTTCGATCATATCGTTGTAGCAACTGAAATCTTTTTTTACATATACATAAAAGATAAATCAATCAGATTTTATTATAAGGTTGTGAAGCAAAAATAAATGGATATAGATAAAGGGAAGGGTGAGAGAAAGAGAAAAAGAGAATATCAACGATATATGATTCCAATATGATGTATGGTCTATGAATCATCTCATAAAAGGCAATGTAATAAAGCATAAATAGGGATTCGTCCCTAACAGAATTAGTAAAGTAATTAGACGCATCCAAGTCATAAGAAAAATAAAAAATAATATAATAAAGAGCACCGGGCCAATAAAGACTGAGGAAATTGGCTCAGGAACAAATTGAATTAGGAGCTCTATTGCAAAGTTCGGACCTAGCCATTAATAGAGAAGCGATGGGAACGACAGAACCTGTGACTGCAGAAGATTCGATTGAAAGCGAATCCTAATGATTCATTGGGTGGGATGGCGGAACGAACCAAGAGCCAATTCATTTATTCTGAGAGGTCGCAGGTCGACCCTACAAATGAAACAGATACGGAAAGAGTCAATATTCGCCCGCGAAAGCTTATTGGATTGTTAAGTTTTGGACAATTCAATAAAGGTCAAAATCAAAATTTATGAATTCGAAAAAAAAAAACATTAAAAAACATTAAAGTAAAGTATAATAGAAATATGCTTCGAATTTTATATTTTTATATAATTTTTATATACATATACAAACAATACATATACAAACAAGATATAACAATTCCTGCGTGACAGATTTGATCTCAAAAAATCCCACGATTCAGCGTATTATTCATTAAATACATATATCTTATCTATAATTTTTTTTTATCGTTTCATTCGCGAGGAGCTGGATGAGAAGAAACTCTCATGTCCGGTTCTGCAGTAGAGATGGCATTGAGAAAAAACCATCAACTATAACCCCAAAAGAACCAGATTCCGTAAACAACATAGAGGAAGAATGAAGGGAATATCTTATCGAGGCAATCGTATTTGTTTTGGTAGATATGCTCTTCAGGCACTTGAACCCGCTTGGATCACATCTAGACAAATAGAAGCGGGGCGACGATCAATGGCACGATATGCACGTCGTGGTGGAAAAATTTGGGTACGTATATTTCCAGACAAACCTGTTACAGTAAGACCTACAGAAACACGTATGGGTTCGGGGAAAGGATCTCCCGAATATTGGGTATCTGTCGTTAAACCAGGTCGAATACTTTATGAAATGGGTGGAGTATCAGAAATTGCAGCCAGAGAAGCTATTTCAATAGCTGCGTCCAAAATGCCTATACGAACTCAATTCGTTATTGCGGGATAGGAATGTGTAACCAAAAGAAAGGGCCTTTGTTGTTATGATGAAAAAACATCTGAAGGTTTTTTATTTCTGAACAAACAATATTTCTTTTTTTTTTTTTCACGCAAAGGGCGAAGATAAAAAAAAAATGATTCAACCTCAAACCTATTTAAAAGTAGCAGACAACAGCGGGGCTAGAGAATTAATGTGTATTCGAATCATAGGAGCTAGTAATCGACGGTATGCTCATATTGGTGACATTATTGTTGCTGTAATCAAAGAAGCAGTGCCCCATATGCCTCTACAAAGATCAGAAGTGGTCAGAGCTGTAATTGTACGTACACGTAAAGAACTCAAACGTGACAACGGTATGATAATACAATATGATGACAATGCAGCCGTTGTCATTGATCAAGAAGGAAACCCAAGAGGAACTCGAGTTTTTGGTGCGATCGCTCGAGAATTGAGACAATTGAATTTTACGAAAATAGTTTCATTAGCTCCTGAGGTATTATAAATACTAATAGATGAGACTATGATCTAGCAGGGTATCGGAAATATATTCAATTAATTAGTAGAATTTATTAGTATTAGTAGCTTTTGTCTCACGCATATACCTTTAATTTGAATTTAATAATATAAAATAGAATACTAATTAATAAACATAAAAAAAGTAGAACATGTTGATTATATCAAAATTCGGAGGCACCGACAATTACAGCTTGTCATGGGTAGGGACACTATTGCCGACATAATAACTTCTATACGAAATGCTGACATGGATAAAAAGGGAACGGTTCGAATTGCATCTACGAATATTACCGAAACCCTTGTTAAAATACTTCTACGAGAAGGCTTTATTGAAAATGTGAGAAAACATCGAGAAAACGAGAAAAATTTCTTGGTTTCAACTCTGCGACATAGAAGGAATAGGAAAGGACCGTATAGAACTATTTTAAAACGTATCAGTCGACCCGGTCTACGAATCTATTCCAACTATCAACGAATTCCTAGGATTTTAGGAGGAATGGGGATTGTAATTCTTTCTACTTCTCGCGGTATAATGACAGACCGAGAGGCTCGACTGGAAGGAATCGGGGGAGAAATTTTGTGTTATATATGGTAATCTTTCTGGTATCCGAATTGAATCCGTAACTTCCTGTTTGTTTTGTGAAAAAAGAGGAAGGGCGGGTTGTCTAATATCACTCCTCCTCCATTAGTTGATACTTCAAGGGGGTTATCTGGAATGAAAGAACAAAAATGGATTCATGAAGGTTTAATTACTGAATCACTTCCCAACGGTATGTTTCGAGTTCGTTTAGATAATAAGGATCTGATTCTAGGTTATGTTTCAGGAAGGATACGACGTAGTTTTATACGAATACTACCGGGTGATAGAGTCAAAATTGAAGTAAGTCGTTATGATTCAACCAGGGGACGCATAATTTATAGACTCCGCAACAAAGATTCGAACGATTAGGTGGCTTTTGCTACATTCCTTTCGTTCGGATACAATTCGGGGTTCAAAATTTCAAGAGACTTATTTTCTTCTAAAGAGTAGATTCGTAATTAAGGTAAGGAAAAACAAATTATGAAAATAAGGGCCTCCGTTCGTAAAATTTGTGAAAAATGTCGACTGATCCGTAGGCGGGGACGAATTATAGTAATTTGTTCTAACCCAAGGCATAAACAGAGACAGGGATAATCTTTCTAAAACTAAAAAGGGACTCTCCAAGGTACCCAATGCACAAAAAAAAGATCTGTTTTGACATGAAATGGATATATCCGTATATCTCTGACTCTTATTTATGAGATGATAAAATATGACAAAACCCATATCAAGAATTAGTTCACGTAGGAATGGACGCATTGGTTCACGTAAGAATGGACGTAGAATACCAAAAGGAGTTATTCATGTTCAAGCAAGTTTCAACAATACCATTGTAACGGTTACAGATATACGGGGTCGGGTAGTTTCGTGGTCCTCCGCTGGTACTTGTGGATTCAAGGGCACAAGAAGAGGGACGCCTTTTGCTGCTCAAACCGCAGCGGCAAATGCTATTCGTACAGTAG